TTTTTTAAGTTAAGTATAAGTAATAAAAAATAGAATCAAAATGAAGGAATACAATTTCTTTCTAACTATCTAGTTTTATTCTAAACCCTCATAACTTACTTATTTCAGTCTCTTTTTTTCGACTATGATTTCGTGTAGCTTACGCTAGACTTAGGTTTTGATTCAGATATCATTTGATTATTTCATTTATACTACTTATTACATTTTCATTTATACTACTTATTACATTTCAAAAGATTTTTTTGAAATTATCTAGTTAATAGCTAAAAAGCCTTCTTCCTTATTAATAATATCCATTATTCTAGAACAGAATTTGATAAAAGAAGCTTTTTTGCAATAGAAACAAAGATGGGGAAAGAGTTACCTCTTGCTAAGGCAAAGCCTTTATTTAATGAAATTCTTTATTCTTTCATTAAGAACTAATCCAATCTCCCCAAGTAGGATTCGAACCTACGACCAATCAGTTAACAGCCGACCGCTCTACCACTGAGCTACTGAGGAACAACGGCAGATTCTACCTCTTAGAGTTCAACTTTTGTTCTCAACCCATAAACAATATAAGTCCCAAGCTTCCTTCGTAACTCCCGGAACTTCGTCGTAGTGTCCCCCTTCCATGTCTCATTTCATATATGGAAGATAGTATTCTCATATCATCAATATTTTTCTATTATACTAGAATATATATGCAAGATGATATTTGCATATAATCAATATATGACTCTCTCGAATATATATGTCAAACATCTTTTTTTTTTGAATCCATTCTGTCTTACTCTATCAAAAAAGCCTTCCAATCTATGTATCAAATAGAAGAAAAAGGAATGAAGACAAGAAATCATGGATTTTCACCTTTCCTTATTCAAGTAAATCAAAGATATGCATTTTTTCGTTGAAACTAGAAGGCCAAACGGCTGTAGATTCGGGGTTTTCACTTATAGCTGAGCATCAGGGAAAGGTCCTTTATACTGATAGTCAAAAGATCCTTTTTTCAAGGAATGGGAATACTGAAAGTATTCCTTTAGTTAAGTATCAAGGTTCCAACAAAAAAACTTTGATCCATCAAAAACCCCGGGTTCAGGGAGGTAAATGCGTTAAAAAAGGTCAAATTTTGGCGGACGGTGCCGCTACAGTTGATGGGGAACTCGCTTTAGGAAAAAACATATTAGTAGCTTATATGCCATGGGAGGGTTATAATTCTGAAGATGCAGTACTAATTAGTGAACGTCTGATATATGAAGATATTTTTACTTCTTTTTCTATTCGGAGATATGAAATTAAGACTTATATGACAAATCTATTGGTTTGATACGAATAATGGAAGTCGTTTCAGTATGTTAAGGATACATATGTATCCACAATCTAGATAGAATTCGAAAATAGTCTATTTCCTATACCAATATAGGAATAAAGAAATTCGCAGAATTCTTAAAGACTTTTTTCCTTAATTTCTTTATAAATAGATACAAATATACCTTTTTTTTGTATTGTAAAGGGGTATCCAATCTTTGAATTTTTTTCTTTCTTTTTTCGAATATTTGAGTTATAGCCCTTTTTTTTTTGGAAACTCTGTTGCAGACTTTTGATTTCATCATAGCTATGCTACAGAATTTGAAAAATCTTATTCATTCTTACTGGTATGTATTTTCAATTTTAAGGGATTATATCCCGATAACATGATAGTTTTTAGAAACTCAGACCGGAGGTGCAGAATGCGAACTATCCAAGAACTCGAACTAGATGCGAATAAAGCAAAAAACCTAGTTCGATTGGAAATAAAAAGCAGGAATTTACTGATTTGAATAATTCAGAACTTCAGCATCTCTACCAAGAGATTCATGAGGCAAGACGTTCTACCTATGAACCTGACACATTACCTTATGATGGCGTTATTGCGTTTATGTATTATATTCTAGAAAAATGTGATGAGAATTTCTTTGAATCTATTTCTGATCAAGAGAGATCTCTTATAAGAAAAACATCACATAGGACTATTCCAAACTATTCGTATTTGGTATATCTAAAAGGTGAAATAAAAGAAAAAATAAGAAGATTGGTCAAAGGACAAAATATACCACCATTGCAGAAAGGAAAAAATGTACCAGCTCAGTCTTTTTTTTCTTTTCTAGAAAAGGTTCTTGGGGACGAAATGTTCTTCAAGCCCAAGAAATAATTCTAAGATTTCTGAACCAAAAACTCCAGGTCCTAAAACTGAATAGAAAAGTTTTGGTCATGGTCCTGAAACCAAACAAAGAATTCTAAGATTTCTGAATTCTTAATATTCTTAATTATTAAGAAAATTTTTGTTAATAATTTTCTTATTGGCCAACATAAGCATAATATTGATCCAATTTTTTTTCTCACTGTTACTAAAAAGAGTGAAATGAATCCCCTTAATAAAAATAAAGGGGATTATTCTTGAAAATTATTAGTAGTTAATTTTCAGGTTTCCTTATTTGTCTTATTTTTATGTCGAAAATCCATATATGGACATAGATGGAGTTCACTAAAATCTCATGTGATTTATCAAACAGAATAGAAATTCCACTAGATTGATCTATAGATAGGGATCGTCGATAAATAATGATCAACTAAAGGTATTTTTTTCGATAAAAAGCTACTAAGCTTCAAAATTATTTGGAATGGAAATATGAGGATATCACAATGCTTAATCACATAGAATTGTACAACTTTTACAGTTACAGATTTATCACTAATGCTAACAAAAAATAAATAAGTCCTGTCTTTGTGGGAAAGACCTATTAACGGCCACGGACCTATTAATGGTCAAGATCCTTTTGATTTTAAAGAGTCACTGGAATCAGACTCGTTTAATGAAAAAGAGGATGTTCATTCTGATTCAGAATCAGAAAAGGATATTGATCAAAAGGATATTGATTCTGATTCAGAATCAGAAAAGGAGGAAAAGGATATTGATTCTGATTCAGAATCAGAAAAGGAGGAATCAGATGATAAGGACTATGATTCTGATGAGTCCTATGATTCCGCTGACAAGGACTTTATCTTGTATCAAGAGTTGGAAGAGTTTTTTTAAGAAATCATTTTAGTCCTCTTCTTCACCAGATTGAGCGGTTCATATAATACCATGAAGAAACTAAAACTCTTAATAGGTGTTCTCAATTTACTAGAAGAAATAAACAAGGGTGTTAAGTATTTCAAACCGTCAATCGACGATCCATCAGAGGAGTTGGACCCATCGTATTCACTCCCATTTTCGGAATCCGAGTGGGAAGAAGAGGGGGATTCGCAAATTAATGAGCTCCCTCCGAGCTATCGTTGCGAATTGATTTCTTACTGGATCCGGGGTTCTATTTTCTCAAATAAAATATCGAGAAATCCAAATATCTACCTTTCGGGACCAAAGGTGATAAAATTTATCCGGAAAATTTGATTTGTCACATAATCAAATCCTTCATTTGATTTGGATAGAATAAAAAAGTAGTATATGAATCAATCCAAATTTTTGTGTGTACTAGATTCAAATAACTGGCATAATTCTGATTTTTTGATTTTTCCTGATCGGAAAAATCATCCATGAAAAAGAAAGAAAAAAGATAGAAAAATTTTGTTATTTATGATCAAAAATTCATTCACTCCTATTATTCCACAAGAAGAAAATAAGGGTTCTGTTGAATTTCAAGTATTCAGTTTCACCAATAAGATACAGAGACTTACTTCCCATTTAGAATTGCACAAAAAAGATTTTTTATCGGAAAGGGGTCTACGAAAAATTCTGGGAAAACGTCAACGGTTGCTGACTTATTTGTCAAAGAAAAATCGAGTACGTTATAATAAATTAATTGATCAGTTGAATATTCGAGAGCCACAAACTCGTTAATTTCATCGTTTGAATTTTTTTTTAGTAGTATTCGATTTTTCATTTTGATGAGCCTCACTTTGAGGAATTCATGGAATAATGAATTCAGGAAGAAAAGATATGACTGTACCGGTTACAAGAAAAGATCTCATGATAGTCAATATGGGTCCTCACCACCCATCAATGCATGGTGTTCTTCGACTGATCCTTACTCTCGATGGTGAAGATGTTATTGATTGTGAACCCATATTGGGCTATTTACACAGAGGAATGGAAAAAATAGCGGAAAACCGAACAATTATACAATATCTACCTTATGTAACACGGTGGGATTATTTAGCTACTATGTTCACAGAGGCAATAACGGTAAATGCACCAGAAAAATTGGAAAATGTTCAAGTACCTCAAAGAGCTAGCTATATCCGAGTTATTATGCTGGAATTGAGCCGTATAGCTTCTCATTTGTTATGGCTTGGACCTTTTATGGCAGATATCGGTGCACAGACTCCTTTCTTCTATATTTTCAGAGAGAGAGAATTGATATACAATCTATTCGAAGCCGCCACAGGTATGCGAATGATGCATAATTATTTCCGCATCGGGGGGGTAGCTGCTGATCTACCTTATGGATGGATAGAGAAATGTTTCGATTTCTGCGATTATTTCTTAACAGTTTTTGTTGAATATCAAAAACTGATTACACGGAATCCCATTTTTTTGGAACGAGTGGAAGGAGTGGGCATTATTGGTGGAGAAGAAGCAGTAAATTGGGGTTTATCCGGTCCAATGTTACGAGCTTCTGGAATCCAATGGGATCTTCGTAAAGTTGATAATTATGAGTGTTACAATGAATTCGATTGGGAAATCCAATGGCAAAAAGAAGGAGATTCATTAGCTCGTTATTTAGTACGAATCGGTGAAATGAGGGAATCCATAAAAATAATTCAACAGGCTCTAGAGGGAATTCCTGGAGGACCCTATGAGAGTTTAGAAGTCCGACGCTTTGATAGAGCAAAGAATTCCGAATGGAATGATTTTGCATATAGATTTATAAGTAAAAAACCTTCACCCAATTTTGAATTGTCGAAACAAGAACTTTATGTGAGAGTGGAAGCCCCAAAAGGGGAATTAGGGATTTATTTGATAGGAGATAATAGTGTTTTCCCCTGGAGATGGAAAATTCGTCCACCCGGTTTTATCAATTTGCAAATTCTTCCTCAGCTAGTTAAAAGAATGAAATTGGCTGATATCATGACGATATTAGGTAGTATAGATATCATTATGGGAGAAGTTGATCGTTGAAATGATAATTGATACGACAGAAGTACAAACTATCAATTCTTTCTCTACATCGGGATTTTTCAAAGAAGTCTATGGACTGATATGGATTGTACCTATTTTGACCCTGCTATTGGGAATCATAATAGGAGTACTAGTAATTGTTTGGTTAGAAAGAGAAATATCTGCAGCGATCCAACAGCGTATTGGGCCTGAATATGCTGGTCCGTTGGGAATTCTTCAAGCTATAGCAGATGGGACTAAATTACTTTTGAAAGAGGATCTCCTCCCATCTCGAGGAGATATTCGTCTGTTTAGTGTCGGACCGTCTATAGCAGTTATATCAGTTCTACTAAGCTATTTAGTAATTCCTTTTGAGTATCGTCTTGTTTTAGCTGATCTCGGTATAGGTGTTTTTTTATGGATCGCCATTTCAAGTATTGCTCCTATTGGTCTTCTTATGTCAGGATATGGATCGAATAATAAATATTCCTTTTCAGGTGGTCTACGAGCTGCTGCTCAATCTATTAGTTATGAAATACCATTAACTCTATGTGTATTATCAATATCTCTACGTGTGATTCGTTGGAATATGAACTTTTACCTCTTTTTCTTCTAAAAATCAAAGAACAAAAAGAGGTTCAATGTATTGAATAGATATTCTCATTTTTTTATTCAGCATTCGGGTTGATGAGTTAAACCAGATAGTTATATGAGTGAAACAAAACAGCTTATCAATTTGTAGTAAGAATAAAAAATCTCATTCCCTATGTACAAGAATCAAGTTGAAGTAAACATAAGTAGCGTAAACTGTTTACCCCAAGATTCCGATTTTTTGATTAGTCATCATATCTTGAAGCGGGTGCAAACAAAAGATCAACTGTATGGAGTTTCTACTACTTTCTTTTATTTATTACTATACCGGCGATCAATCAAAAGTCAGTGGACAGTTAGGAACACCAAGGTACACAAAAGATTAGTAATCGAGATAATGTAAGGTATAAAAAAAGAGGTTTTTCCACATAAAACGAATCATAATAAGGACTTGAAATTGGTAGAAATGATCAAGTAGTACTTCCTTACGATTCCGATCTAGAGTATGCTCCTATTCACTGATTAAAGAAATGACTATCAAGAACGAATTAATCCTTTATTTTTTTTTGAAGTACCCTCCCCTGAGACAGAAGAAGAGGAAAAAAGAAATGGAATGCCATATATGGTATGAATAATAAAAAAAATCTTTCTTTATTCTTTCTTCCATATTCATACATATACAATTCTTATCATGATTCATGAACTAATGCCTAATTCTTTATATTTATTGATATAACGAGTATTTTATTGAAAGATTCAGTTATTACCGAACAAAGAGAGATTCTCATTATAAAGGATAAGATCAATTCGGAAGCAACTTTTTGATTATTCTAGCAGACAGAATTCCATTGGTCTAATTTGGGACTCTCCGATCTATCTTTATTCTGTCTACCCCCAAAGAAAGATGCCGATAATACCGAACTAGTCCTTACATTTTTTGTGGCCATAGAGGAGCCGTATGAAGCTGAGGTTTCATGTACGGTTTTGAAATAGCGATGAAAACAGTCATGTTTTTTTCGACTATGATTATCTAACAGTTCAAGTACAGTTGATATAGTTGAAGCACAGTCCAAATATGGTTTTTGGGGGTGGAATCTGTGGCGTCAGCCTATAGGCTTTCTAGTTTTTCTAATTTCTTCTCTAGCCGAATGTGAGAGATTGCCTTTTGATTTACCAGAAGCAGAGGAGGAATTAGTAGCAGGTTATCAAACCGAATATTCGGGTATCAAATATGCTCTCTTTTATCTTGCTTCTTACCTAAATCTATTAGTTTCTTCATTATTTGTCACAATTCTTTACTTAGGTGGGTGGAATTTCTCTATTCCGTACATATCCATTCCTGAACTTTTTAAAATAAAGAAAATGGCTGGAATTTTTGGAATGACAATTGGTATCTTTATTACATTAGCTAAGGCTTATTTGTTTCTCTTCATTTCTATCACAACAAGATGGACTTTACCTAGGATGAGAATAGACCAGTTATTAAATCTTGGATGGAAATTTCTTTTACCTATTTCTCTAGGTAATCTTTTATTAACAACTTCTTCTCAACTTGTCTCACTATAAATAACAGAATACGATAACAAGATTCTCGATTCATAATATCTCTCAAACAAGAGAAAGAAACTTCCATTTTCTCATTGATATTTACAATATGTTCCCTATGGTAACTGGGTTCATGAATTATGGTCAACAAACAATACGAGCTGCAAGGTACATTGGTCAAGGTTTCATAATTACCTTATCCCACACAAATCGTTTACCTGTCACTATTCAATATCCTTATGAAAAATCGATCATGTCAGAGCGTTTCCGGGGTCGAATCCACTTTGAATTTGATAAATGTATTGCTTGTGAAGTATGTGTTCGTGTATGCCCGATAGATCTACCCCTTGTTGATTGGAGATTGGAAAGAGATATTAAAAAGAAACAATTGCTAAATTATAGTATTGATTTCGGGGTTTGTATATTTTGTGGTAATTGTGTCGAGTATTGTCCAACAAACTGTTTATCAATGACTGAAGAATATGAACTTTCTACTTATGATCGTCATGAATTGAATTATAATCAAATTGCTTTGGGTCGGTTACCAATCTCAATAATTGGAGATTACACAATTCAAACTGTTATGAATTCGACTCAATTCCAAATAGATAAAGAGAATTCCTTTGATTCAAGAACGATTACTAATTACTAAGATTTTTTTTGGTTAGTCAGTAACTACAAAGAAAACTCAAAACTATTGATTGTCGAAAATCACTCTTTGATTGAAACTGACAATCTGTTTTTCGTGATGGGATGATTTCGAAATATACAATTTGAACCACTATTCAAACTAGTCTTTTTTCGGATAAAAATTCTATTTACATTAATCCATATTTCCTTTTCATTCTATGACAAATTTATCATAAACTATATTTTATACAAGAAGAAAATAGGGTAATCCCTTTTCCTTTCCTGGACCTTTTAGTATGGTCATGATATATTTCAATTTCTTTGTTTTTTTTACATAATGGATTTACCTCGACCAATACATGATATTCTTGTGGTATTTCTGGGATCAGTTCTTGTATTAGGGGGTCTAGGGGTAGTATTACTTACCAATCCAATTTATTCTGCCTTTTCGTTGGGATTTGTTCTTATTTCGATATCTTTATTCTATATTTCATTGAACTCCTATTTTGTAGCTGCCGCACAGCTCCTTATTTATGTCGGAGCCATAAATGTATTGATCTTATTTGCTGTAATGTTCATGAATACTTCACAATATTCCAAAGATTCCTATCTTTGGACCATTGGAGATGGGGTTACTTCAATGGTTTGTACAACTATTCTTTTTTCACTAATGACTACTATCCTAGATACATCATGGTACGGGATTCTTTGGACTACAAGATCAAACCAAATTATAGAACAGGACCTCATAAATAACGTTCAACAAATTGGGATTCATTTAGCAACAGATTTTTTTCTTCCCTTTGAACTCATTTCTATAATTCTTTTAGTTTCCTTGATAGGAGCAATTACTATGGCTCGACAATAAGAAATACTTAGATTAGAATGATTCCAAATTCTAAGAATTGATAATTCTAAATAAAAAAAATCCAAATTTTTTGTCCCTTTTTACCTATTTTTTCCTTATTTTTTAATTGATTAAATTTTTAAGTAAAAAAAAGGTAAAATTCATTTTTTGAGGAAATCAAAATATCTTTATCTATCCTATTCCTATTTATTTCAATCGAAATAATATTTTCTCTCAATAATATTTTCTCTTTTTACAATTTTGATAAAAAAAAAGTACAGAATTTTTTAATTTTTATATTTGACTTAAAATCGTATTGTCTTATTTCTTATTTATTCTTTACAGTATTCTTGAACTTTGAATATTTAATATATTATATTTTATTAAAGATAAGAATTAGTGAATCAAATTTTCAGGAAAGGAAAAAATATCAATTAACAATTAAACTTCTTAATATCTTATGGAACTTATATATCAATATGCATGGATAATACCCTTTCTTTCACTTATAGTTCCAATAATAATAGGTATTGGACTTCTACTTATTTCCACAGCGACGAAAAGTATTCGTCGCATATGGGCTTTTCCAAGTATTTTCTTTTTATTCATAACTCTGATATTTTCTTTAAATCTTTCTATTCAACAAATAAATGGGAATTTGATTTATCAATACCTATGGTCTTGGACGATTAATAAGGATTTTTCCTTAGAATTTGGATATTTGATTGATCCACTGACCTCAATTATGTTAATACTCATTACTACTGTTGGAATCACAGTTCTTATTTACAGCGATAGTTATATGTCTCATGATCAAGGATATTTGAGATTTTTTGCTTATTTGAATTTTTTCAATGCTTCTATGTTGGGACTAGTTACAAGTTCAAATTTGATACAAATTTATGTTTTTTGGGAAATAGTAGGAATATTTTCCTATTTGTTAATAGGATTTTGGTTTACACGACCGCTCGCTGCAAATGCCTGCCAAAAAGCCTTTATAACTAATCGTATAGGTGATTTTGGTTTATTATTAGGAATTTTAGGTTTTTATTGGATAATAGGTAGTTTCGAATTTCGAGATTTATTTGAAATAACCAATAATTTTATCCAAAAAAATGAAGTGAATTCTTTATTTACTACTTTATGTACCTTTTTATTATTTCTTGGTGCGATTGCTAAATCCGCACAATTTCCTCTTCACATATGGTTACCTGATGCCATGGAAGGACCTACTCCTATTTCTGCTCTTATACACGCCGCTACCATGGTAGCAGCGGGAGTTTTTCTTGTAGCTCGACTGTTTCCTCTTTTCTTAATAACACCTTATATAATGGATATAATTTCTTCAATAGGTTTAATAACTTTATTTTTAGGAGCTACTTTGGCTCTTGCTCAAAAAGACATTAAAAGAAGCTTAGCCTATTCTACAATGTCTCAATTGGGTTATATTATAATGGCTTTAGGTATAGGCTCGTTTCGAGCTGCTTTATTTCATTTGATAACCCATGCTTACTCTAAGGCTTTATTATTTTTAGGATCTGGATCCATTATTCATTCAATGGAACCTGTTGTTGGATATTCACCGGATAAAAATCAAAATATGGTTTTTATGGGTGGTTTAACTAACTATATCCCAATTACAAAAACTGCTTTTTTATTGGGTACACTCTCTCTTTGTGGTATTCCACCCCTTGCTTGTTTCTGGTCTAAAGATGAGATTCTTAGTAATAGTTGGTTACATTCTCCAATTTATGGGATAATAGCTTATTTCACTGCAGGATTAACAGCATTTTATATGTTTCGAGTATACTTACTTACTTTTGATGGATATTTACGTATTAATTTTCAAGCTTATAGTAGTACTAAAACAAATTTCTTTTATTCAATATCTTTATGGGGTAAAAGCACATGTAACAAATCAAATACCAATAGAAGTTTGCCTTTATCAAAAATAAATAAAAAAGTCTCCTTTTTTTCAAAAGAAAAAAAGAATAGTCTAAGAAATAAAATATACTGCTTCAATATTTTTGAAGCAAATAAATATACTTCTTTATTTCCTCATGAATCAGACAATACTATGTTAATCCCTCTTCTCCTATTAATAGTTTTTACTGTGTTCATTGGTTTAATAGGAATTCACTTTGATGGAAGCGGACTAGATCTTGATTTATTATCAAGATGGTTAACTTTATCAAAAAATTCTTTCATCGAAAGTTCAAATCAATATGTAATTTTTTATGAGTTCTTGCAAAATGTAATTTTTTCAGTAAGTATAGCAACTTTTGGATTATCCATAGCATTCATTTTTTATGGATCTATAAATTCCTTTTTTCCGAATTTATTTCTTATTAATTTATTTTTCAAAAAAGGTGTTAAAAGAGATTTCCTAGACCAAATACAAAATGCAATATATAATTGGTCATATAATCGTGGTTACATAGATATTCTTTATACTAATGTTTTTATATTGGGTATAAGAAGATTAAGTAAATTCACTGAATTTTTTGATAAACATATAATTGATGGTATTCCAAATGGAATAGGTGTTACAAGTTTTTTTATAGGAGAAGGGGTTAGAGTTACAGGAAATGGTAGAGTCTCATTCTATTTATTCTTTTTTTTATCTTTTGTATCATTGTTTTTATTAATCTTCCTTTTTTTTTAATTCACATATTCTACAGATATTCAAGAATTTTAGAACATAAAATTTTTTTATGTTTATAAATGAAATATTTATTGAAACACATATTATTTATTTATATATATTAAAAACATGTATTACATAGAAATATAGAAGGAAAGGTTCTCTGTAGTTAAATACGTAATTAAATATCTTATAATTAATAATTTAATTATTAAAAATTAATTAAATATCTTATAATTCATAATTTATATATTAGAAATTTAGAATAATATATAACTAAATTAAAGTTTTCTAAAGAATTTAAAAGTCTTTTTTATATTATATATATATTAAAATTAAGTTAATAAGATTCTCCTTTATTTTTTCTATTATTTTATTCCTCTTTGTCTTTCATCTAAATATCTAATAATATATTAGCAAATACATTTTGTTTGTAAAGTCAGATCAAAAAAAAATATCTAAGAGTTTTTTCCTATTAGTATTAGATATTTCTAATTTCTATTAGAAAAAATAAATAATATAAATATTATTTGGATATGTGTGTAACTGACCTATAGAATTTCAGTCATTTAAAAATCCTTAATTGCACTGAATTTCAAAATATAAGAAAGAAAAAGCAAGAATAATTTAATTAAGATAAGAAAGACACACAATAGACTATAAAACATAAAAAATGGAAAAAGACTCATCAAAAAAAATCTTATTTGAAAAGATTTTCTTTTCTATTGAATTATATATTCAATTTTGATAGGATATATGTTTTTCTATAAGAAAAAAAAGCACGGAACGGGTTTTGTCTCGTTATGTTCAAAAATTCTTTTCTAATTATAATAGAATACAATAGAAAGTTCGAATCCTTCTACCTCCCCTTATAAGATAAGGCGATGATCTTCAATCTAAATTGTTTTTATTCTTGATTGAATTAAAAGGCTTGTGGGATAAATGTCATAAAATAAAAACCTAATTGCGAATTAATTTCTTACTGGGTCCGGGGTTTTATTTTTTCAAATAAAATATCGAGAAATCCAAATATTTACCTTTCGGGACCAAAGGTTATGAAATTTCTCAAATTTTTGAGGTATTGTATAGAAATCAATTTCTACCCAAATCAAATCCTTCATTTGTAAAGATACTTTATTTCAATTATTAAAATAAAAAGTCTGACGCAAACTGAAATTACATCAATAGATTAGTAGCAAGAATAAGTTTCTTTTTTGTAAGATTATTTGGTATGCTAAATTAATTAAATAATATAATTATAATTCTTTTTTTTTTTTTTTTGAAAAAAATGTATTTCACATAAAAAAATAAAATAAAAAAAACTTTCAATGGCTGTTCCAAAAAAACGTACTTCTATGTCAAAAAAACGTATTCGTAGAAATATCTGGAGAAAAAAAGGATATTTAATTGCAGTAAAAGCCTCTTCTTTAGCAAAATCACTTTCTATTGGAAATTCAAAAAGTTTTTTGAAACAAAAACCAAATAAAAGAGTTTTTGGTTTTTATGTATTTCTACAATAAAGTATTCCTTTAATAAATATAGATTAAAATGCTATAGATAGTTTAAAATGCTAATAAAAAACTAGCTTTAAAATAAATAATTAATTTTACATTAATTTAATTCTTATTTTTAAGAGATTAATTTTTATTAATTTAGTTAGTAAATTTTAGTTAAGATTAGACTTTAATTAGAACTATAAATTATATATAATTTATATATTTTTTAATTATAAAAATAATATCTATATCTTAGGATTTCAATTACTTAATTAAGTAACAATTTACTTATTAATTAACTTTTCACAATAGAAGAAAATCTTTTCTTCTATTGTGAAAAGTTTAATAGAACTTAATTTAAATTTGAGATTTAAATATTTCCTATCTTATATATATTTTTTAAAAATTTTTTAAAAATTAAAAAAAGATTTATAATTTACTGTTAATTTACTGTTAATTTTAACATTAAAAAATAAAAAAAGATAAATGATAAAAACTTTGCATTTATTTTTTTTTATTCTACTAGAATATTAAAAAAGAAAAAAGACTAAATTCTTTTTGTTTTTTGTAATTTTTGTAAATATTAAAAAAAATGATTTTTCTTCCTATCATTATTGATACAGAAAATAAGATAAATGAGAAAAAAATAGTAAGTTTTATAAAAAAAGCAAGATTTTGCCATTGAGGATGTCAAAATAAAATGAAAAAAAATCTTTTCTCTTTATCGATTCTAAAATTTCTTATTTCAAATAAAATTTTTAAATCTTGACGATTAAACATGAATTGGCTTATTATTTAAAAAAAGCCGCCATGGTGAAATTGGTAGACACGCTGCTCTTAGGAAGCAGTGCCTAGTGTATCTCGGTTCGAGTCCGAGTGGCGGCATGACTATATATATGTTATAATTTATTTTGAAATTATAAATTCAAAATTCTGTAGATAAAATTCTTTTATGATATTTCTAACTGTAGAATATATATTAAATCATATTTCTTTTTCAATTACTTCAATAATTATTATAATTAACTTGATTATCTTATTATTTGGTAATATTCTTGAGTTACGTAATTCCTTAGAGAAAGGGATGATTTTTACTTTTTTCTCTACAATGGCATTTTTAATTTTTCGTTGGATTTATTCAGGGCACTTTCCATTAAGTAATTTATATGAGTCTTTAATCTTTCTTTCATGTAGTCTCTGTGTTATTCATATGCTTACAAAGACTCGGAACCATAATTATGAGTTAAATACAATAATTACACCAAGTACCATTTTTACTCAAGCTTTTGCGACATCAGGTTTCTGTCTCTCAGCAGAAATTAATAAATCCACAATATTAGTACCTGCACTGCAATCTCAATGGTTAATAATGCATGTAAGTATGATGTTGTTGAGTTATGCAGCTCTTTTATGCGGGTCTTTATTATCAGTTGCTCTTTTAATTCTTACATGTCAAAAAAAGATTGATTCTTTTGTGATTGAGAAATTACGTCGTTCCGTTCCAAATGGTCAAATTCATTATTGGAAAGAAAAGATAAATCTTTTGAAAAAAAGCTCGTTCCCTTTATTTACAAATTATTACAAATATGAATTATTTGAGCGTTTGGATTATTGGAGTTATCGTGTTATTACTTTTGGATTTATCATTTTAACTTTGGGTATTCTTTGTGGAGCAGTATGGGCTAATGAAGCTTGGGGATCCTATTGGAATTGGGATCCCAAAGAAACTTGGGCATTTATAACTTGGACAATATTTGCAATTTATTTACATATTAGAATACACCAAAATTGGAAAGGTATAAATTCTGCATTTATAGCTTCTATCGGATTTCTTATTATTTGGATATGTTATTTTGGTATCAATCTGTTAGGAATAGGTTTACATAGCTACGGTTCATTTAAATTTATATATAGTTGAATTTATTAATATATTAGAAAATATATATCTTTACTTAAAAAAAAAAAGTTTATATGCTTTAATGGAAGAACATATAACATTTAAAAATTCTTTTCCTCTGAATCTTTTTCAACTGAAATGAAAAAAATGGTTCATTTTTTTTTTAATTCACCAACTTAAGTATCCTATATATTTTTAGGATACCAAAAAATTTTTTAGTATTAGTATCCCATAAAAAAGAATTTTTCGGTATCCTAAATAAAGAATATCAAAAAACCCTACAGGTAATTAATATTATCTATATTAACATCGGTAGAAAACTTTACTTTATTAGTACAATACTTTTAAAATTTTTTGTAAAAAATCTTTTAAAGTAACAAAATGATTTTTTTTGTATTTTTAACTAAAAAACTCGATTTTAAAAATTCCTTTATCTTGTAATAAAGGAATTGAGAATGAGAGGTTGACCTTAAAGATAGCTGTAGCTCTTTCAAATCTGACATCATCTTCGTCGTTTTTGTCATTCAAAAATAGAAGTAAAGAGAATGGGTCTAATTTCTTGGGAGTCTCTAAGTATTTCATTGCTATATAGATTATTCATAGCAGAGCAAGAATAAGATAAAAATAGTATTCTCTTTCTTTTGTAAGAAAAATAAAACCATTTACTCATCTTTGAACCATTTGAAAAAGGTTTTTCAATATTTCAATCATAATTAAATCCTTTACTATTCAAATTTAATAGCCAATATAATATATGTAAAAGAAGAATTTGAATCTTTTCTGATTTAGTTTTTTAAGTTATTAATTCGTCTCTTTTTATTTCTTTCTTAGTGATGTATTTATAATAAATATAGCATAGCGACTTTATGAAGGTGCTTTTTCCAAACTAAGCAAATTTTTAAGAAAATCGCAATTTTTTTATCAAATATAAAAAAAGCAATTTTTTCTAATCAAAAAAATAATAATTTTGGTTTTATTGTTTTTTTATAATAAAAAAAAGCAAATTCTTAAAAAGAATTCATAAAAAGAAACACCAATCAAAATCAAAAATAAAAAAGATTTTCAATAGTCTAATATTCTACATTTAGATTATTGAAATTTTGAAAAAGTCCTAGGTTTAATATTTAATTTAATTAAATTTAAACCAAAATTAGTTTTAAAATAGAGATTTTTGTTTCGATTCAAAAAAAAAAAGATCAAAAAGATTTCTTCACTATTCTTTTTTTACCAAAAGATTTTCAATTATAGATTCTCTATAAAAAAGGAAAAAAAGCCCACTATCGGAGTTGAACCGATGACCATCGCATTACAAATGCGATGCTCTAACCTCTGAGCTAAGTGGGCTTACATAATAAAAAAATTGTCGAAACTCAAAAAATCTCAGATCTGAATTTTGAATTTATATATTTTAGATATATAAGAAAAAATATAAGAAAAAAAGATTGTTTTTTCTAATCTAATGAAAACTTTTTTTTGAGTTTTTGATAATTTTTTTTAATTTTCAAAAACTCAACATATATCTGATTAAAATTTCGTTCATTATGAAATAAAATGAAAAAATCTTTTACCTAATTCATTTAATTAGAAAAATTTTATTTTATTATAGAAACATTTTCTTCTTAAAAAAAGATAAAACATTATCCATTATAATAATTAGATAAGATAGTTTGTACTCTCTCAATTGATAATGAGAAAACAAAATCAGGATAAATACCAATTCCTATTATTGGTAAAAAAAGACAGATTGAAAGGAAGAGTTCTCGTGATCCAGAATCCGAATCAAAAAAATTCGAGTTTGAAACATGAAATAATTTGTAACCGTAAAACATCTGACGTAATATAGATAACAAATAAATTGGAGTTAATATTACTCCAATAGCCATTACGAAAGTAATTATTATTTTTGGTATTAAAAGATATTTTTGACTAGTAATAAATCCCAGAAATACTACAAATTCTGCAATAAAACCGCTCAGTCCTGGTAATGCAAAAGAAGCCATAGAGAAACTACTGAACAAAGCAAATATTTTTGGCATTAATATAGATATTCCTCCCATTTCTTCAAGATAAACAAGACGAATTCTATCACAACTCGTTCCTGCCAAGAAAAAAAAGGCAGCACCAATAAATCCATGAGAAAGTATTTGTAAAATAGCTCCATTTAGTCCTATGTCGGTTATAGAACCAATTCCTATAGCTATGAAACCCATATGAGATATAGAAGAATATGCTATTCTTTTTTTTAAATTGCGTTGACCAAAAGAAGTTGAAGCTCCATAAATAATTTGTATCGTTCCTATTATTATTAACCAAGGAGAAAATATAGAATGAGCATGGGGTAATAATTCCATATTAATCCGAATTAATCCATATGCTCCCATTTTTAATAAAATTCCAGCTAAGAGCATACATGTACTATAATGTGCTTCGCCGTGGGTATCTGGTAACCATGTATGCAGGGGTATAATAGGCAATTTGATAGCATATGCAATAAGAAACCCAATATAAAATGTTATTTCTAATACAACAGGATATGATTGATTAATTAATTTTTCAAAATCTAGTACTGGTTTATTAGAAGCGTACAAACCCATACCCAGAACTGCAGCTAAAAAAAAGACAGATCCTGCTGCTGTGTATAAAATGAATTTAGTAGCCGAATAAAGACGTTTTTTACCCCCCCACATGGATAAAAGTAAGTAAACGGGAATTAATTCTAATTCCCACATAATAAAGAAAAGTAAAAGGTTTTGAGAAAGAAATAATCCCATTTGAGCGCTATACATTGCTAATAATAGAAAATAAAACAATTGGCAATTTCGAGTAATTGGCCAAGCTGCTAAACAGGCTAAAGTAGTAATAAAACCTGTCAGTAAAACAGGTTGTATGGAAAGCCCATCGACTCCCAATCTCCAGTGGAAATCAAAAACATCTATCCATTTGAAATTTTCATTAAGTTGAATTAATTTAACATCAAATTGGAAATAATAAAAAAATACATAAGCTGTTAGAATAAGTTCTAACAAACATATATATAGAGTATACCATCGATATATCTTGTTTCCTTTATGAGGAAAAAAGAAAATAAAAGAACCTGCGAATATAGGAAAAACAACAAGTATTGTTAACCAAGGAAAATAATTCATGAATGATAAGAACGAGATACGTTTTGACCAGAGAAACCCGTGCTCGAAATTAAAGCTTTAATCGAGTACGGGTTTTTTCGGTAAATAGGAATCAAAAGATTCAGATGGAACTTTTTCTAACGTATCAATAAGCTAGAGCCATGCTACGAGTTGTTTCAGGCCCTAGATAAACACGGACACTTAAAAAATCTGTCGGGCAGGCAGATTCACATCTTTTACAACCTACACAATCTTCCGTTCTTGGTGCGGAAGCAATTTGTTTGGCTTTACATCCATCCCAAGATATCATTTCCAATACATCCGTAGGACAAGCTCGCACACATTGAGTACACCCTATACAGGTATCGTAAATTTTTACTGAATGTGACATTGAATTTCTAAATTAAAATTTTGGAAATTAAAAATTTTCGATCTGGTCAAAGTAGTAAAGAAGTCAATTATATTTTAGACACCAGATGAAGCAGTGGTTTATTAAAAATTGAACAATAAAATTTTATTTAATTTAATATATTAAATATAATAAATAAAAAAATTATTATTTTATATATAATGGAATGGTACTTAAATTAAAAAAAAGGCCAAAAGATTAAGAATTTGATCTCAACTTACTAGATTAATTAAAATTATACGTACTAAATACAAATTTTTCACGAATTGGTTTTTCTTATTTCACTAAGAATATAATATAATATATTCAATTCAAAAATTCAACAAAAAAAAAATGAATAGAATATAGAATAAAGTACTGAAATTAAGTTAAGTTTCTTTTTGATGATTTATCTCTATGATATAAAAAAAATAATTAATTATTTAAGAAATTTGATTGATTGATACTAGTTGATTTTCTGTTACGATAAATGGATGAAACAATGGCTAATCCGATAGCCGCTTCAGCAGCTGCAATAGCTATAACAAAAATGGATAAAATATCTCCTTTTAATTGTCGATTATCAACCATGTTAGAAAAAGTTACAAGATTTAAATTAACAGAATTAAGTATAAGTTCAATGCACATAAGTGCCCTAACCATATTTCGACTTGTTATTAATCCGTAGAGACCAATAGAGAATAAATAAACACTGAAAAAAAGCGTATGTTCAAACATGATTTATTAACTCCTTATTTAATTTTTCAATTTTGATAAAATAAATATATATATTTTTTTGAATTCTAATTATTATTATTTAGTATTTAGATTTACTATTATTATTTATTATTTGAGGTAAAAAGGGACAAAAAATTTGGATTTTTTTTATTTAGAATTATCAATTCTTAGAATTTGGAATCATTCTAATCTAAGTATTTCTTATTGTCGAGCCATAGTAATTGCTCCTATCAAGGAAACTAAAAGAATTATAGAAATGAGTTCAAAGGGAAGAAAAAAATCTGTTGCTAAATGAATCCCAATTTGTTGAACGTTATTTATGAGGTCCTGTTCTATAATTTGGTTTGATCTTGTAGTCCAAAGAATCCCGTACCATGATGTATCTAGGATAGTAGTCATTAGTGAAAAAAGAATAGTTGTACAAACCATTGAAGTAACCCCATCTCCAATGGTCCAAAGATAGGAATCTTTGGAATATTGTGAAGTATTCATGAACATTACAGCAAATAAGATCAATACATTTATGGCTCCGACATAAATAAGGAGCTGTGCGGCAGCTACAAAATAGGAGTTCAATGAAATATAGAATAAAGATATCGAAATAAGAACAAATCCCAACGAAAAGGCAGAATAAATTGGATTGGTAAGTAATACTACCCCTAGACCCCCTAATACAAGAACTGATCCCAGAAATACCACAAGAATATCATGTATTGGTCGAGGTAAATCCATTATGTAAAAAAAACAAAGAAATTGAAATATATCATGACCATACTAAAAGGTCCAGGAAAGGAAAAGGGATTACCCTATTTTCTTCTTGTATAAAATATAGTTTATGATAAATTTGTCATAGAATGAAAAGGAAATATGGATTAATGTAAATAGAATTTTTATCCGAAAAAAGACTAGTTTGAATAGTGGTTCAAATTGTATATTTCGAAATCATCCCATCACGAAAAACAGATTGTCAGTTTCAATCAAAGAGTGATTTTCGACAATCAATAGTTTTGAGTTTTCTTTGTAGTTACTGACTAACCAAAAAAAATCTTAGTAATTAGTAATCGTTCTTGAATCAAAGGAATTCTCTTTATCTATTTGGAATTGAGTCGAATTCATAACAGTTTGAATTGTGTAATCTCCAATTATTGAGATTGGTAACCGACCCAAAGCAATTTGATTATAATTCAATTCATGACGATCATAAGTAGAAAGTTCATATTCTTCAGTCATTGATAAACAGTTTGTTGGACAATACTCGACACAATTACCACAAAATATACAAACCCCGAAATCAATACTATAATTTAGCAATTGTTTCTTTTTAATATCTCTTTCCAATCTCCAATCAACAAGGGGTAGATCTATCGGGCATACACGAACACATACTTCACAAGCAATACATTTATCAAATTCAAAGTGGATTCGACCCCGGAAACGCTCTGACATGATCGATTTTTCATAAGGATATTGAATAGTGACAGGTAAACGATTTGTGTGGGATAAGGTAATTATGAAACCTTGACCAATGTACCTTGCAGCTCGTATTGTTTGTTGACCATAATTCATGAACCCAGTTACCATAGGGAACATATTGTAAATATCAATGAGAAAATGGAAGTTTCTTTCTCTTGTTTGAGAGATATTATGAATCGAGAATCTTGTTATCGTATTCTGTTATTTATAGTGAGACAAGTTGAGAAGAAGTTGTTAATAAAAGATTACCTAGAGAAATAGGTAAAAGAAATTTCCATCCAAGATTTAATAACTGGTCTATTCTCATCCTAGGTAAAGTCCATCTTGTTGTGATAGAAATGAAGAGAAACAAATAAGCCTTAGCTAATGTAATAAAGATACCAATTGTCATTCCAAAAATTCCAGCCATTTTCTTTATTTTAAAAAGTTCAGGAATGGATATGTACGGAATAGAGAAATTCCACCCACCTAAGTAAAGAATTGTGACAAATAATGAAGAAACTAATAGATTTAGGTAAGAAGCAAGATAAAAGAGAGCATATTTGATACCCGAATATTCGGTTTGATAACCTGCTACTAATTCCTCCTCTGCTTCTGGTAAATCAAAAGGCAATCTCTCACATTCGGCTAGAGAAGAAATTAGAAAAACTAGAAAGCCTATAGGCTGACGCCACAGATTCCACCCCCAAAAACCATATTTGGACTGTGCTTCAACTATATCAACTGTACTTGAACTGTTAGATAATCATAGTCGAAAAAAACATGACTGTTTTCATCGCTATTTCAAAACCGTACATGAAACCTCAGCTTCATACGGCTCCTCTATGGCCACAAAAAATGTAAGGACTAGTTCGGTATTATCGGCATCTTTCTTTGGGGGTAGACAGAATAAAGATAGATCGGAGAGTCCCAAATTAGACCAATGGAATTCTGTCTGCTAGAATAATCAAAAAGTTGCTTCCGAATTGATCTTATCCTTTATAATGAGAATCTCTCTTTGTTCGGTAATAACTGAATCTTTCAATAAAATACTCGTTATATCAATAAATATAAAGAATTAGGCATTAGTTCATGAATCATGATAAGAATTGTATATGTATGAATATGGAAGAAAGAATAAAGAAAGATTTTTTTTATTATTCATACCATATATGGCATTCCATTTCTTTTTTCCTCTTCTTCTGTCTCAGGGGAGGGTACTTCAAAAAAAAATAAAGGATTAATTCGTTCTTGATAGTCATTTCTTTAATCAGTGAATAGGAGCATACTCTAGATCGGAATCGTAAGGAAGTACTACTTGATCATTTCTACCAATTTCAAGTCCTTATTATGATTCGTTTTATGTGGAAAAACCTCTTTTTTTATACCTTACATTATCTCGATTACTAATCTTTTGTGTACCTTGGTGTTCCTAACTGTCCACTGACTTTTGATTGATCGCCGGTATAGTAATAAATAAAAGAAAGTAGTAGAAACTCCATACAGTTGATCTTTTGTTTGCACCCGCTTCAAGATATGATGACTAATCAAAAAATCGGAATCTTGGGGTAAACAGTTTACGCTACTTATGTTTACTTCAACTTGATTCTTGTACATAGGGAATGAGATTTTTTATTCTTACTACAAATTGATAAGCTGTTTTGTTTCACTCATATAACTATCTGGTTTAACTCATCAACCCGAATGCTGAATAAAAAAATGAGAATATCTATTCAATACATTGAACCTCTTTTTGTTCTTTGATTTTTAGAAGAAAAAGAGGTAAAAGTTCATATTCCAACGAATCACACGTAGAGATATTGATAATACACATAGAGTTAATGGTATTTCATAACTAATAGATTGAGCAGCAGCTCGTAGACCACCTGAAAAGGAATATTTATTATTCGATCCATATCCTGACATAAGAAGACCAATAGGAGCAATACTTGAAATGGCGATCCATAAAAAAACACCTATACCGAGATCAGCTAAAACAAGACGATACTCAAAAGGAATTACTAAATAGCTTAGTAGAACTGATATAACTGCTATAGACGGTCCGACACTAAACAGACGAATATCTCCTCGAGATGGGAGGAGATCCTCTTTCAAAAGTAATTTAGTCCCATCTGCTATAGCTTGAAGAATTCCCAACGGACCAGCATATTCAGGCCCAATACGCTGTTGGATCGCTGCAGATATTTCTCTTTCTAACCAAACAATTACTAGTACTCCTATTATGATTCCCAATAGCAGGGTCAAAATAGGTACAATCCATATCAGTCCATAGACTTCTTTGAAAAATCCCGATGTAGAGAAAGAATTGATAGTTTGTACTTCTGTCGTATCAATTATCATTTCAACGATCAACTTCTCCCATAATGATATCTATACTACCTAATATCGTCATGATATCAGCCAATTTCATTCTTTTAACTAGCTGAGGAAGAATTTGCAAATTGATAAAACCGGGTGGACGAATTTTCCATCTCCAGGGGAAAACACTATTATCTCCTATCAAATAAATCCCTAATTCCCCTTTTGGGGCTTCCACTCTCACATAAAGTTCTTGTTTCGACAATTCAAAATTGGGTGAAGGTTTTTTACTTATAAATCTATATGCAAAATCATTCCATTCGGAATTCTTTGCTCTATCAAAGCGTCGGACTTCTAAACTCTCATAGGGTCCTCCAGGAATTCCCTCTAGAGCCTGTTGAATTATTTTTATGGATTCCCTCATTTCACCGATTCGTACTAAATAACGAGCTAATGAATCTCCTTCTTTTTGCCATTGGATTTCCCAATCGAATTCATTGTAACACTCATAATTATCAACTTTACGAAGATCCCATTGGATTCCAGAAGCTCGTAACATTGGACCGGATAAACCCCAATTTACTGCTTCTTCTCCACCAATAATGCCCACTCCTTCCACTCGTTCCAAAAAAATGGGATTCCGTGTAATCAGTTTTTGATATTCAACAAAAACTGTTAAGAAATAATCGCAGAAATCGAAACATTTCTCTATCCATCCATAAGGTAGATCAGCAGCTACCCCCCCGATGCGGAAATAATTATGCATCATTCGCATACCTGTGGCGGCTTCGAATAGATTGTATATCAATTCTCTCTCTCTGAAAATATAGAAGAAAGGAGTCTGTGCACCGATATCTGCCATAAAAGGTCCAAGCCATAACAAATGAGAAGCTATACGGCTCAATTCCAGCATAATAACTCGGATATAGCTAGCTCTTTGAGGTACTTGAACATTTTCCAATTTTTCTGGTGCATTTACCGTTATTGCCTCTGTGAACATAGTAGCTAAATAATCCCACCGTGTTACATAAGGTAGATATTGTATAATTGTTCGGTTTTCCGCTATTTTTTCCATTCCTCTGTGTAAATAGCCCAATATGGGTTCACAATCAATAACATCTTCACCATCGAGAGTAAGGATCAGTCGAAGAACACCATGCATTGATGGGTGGTGAGGACCCATATTGACTATCATGAGATCTTTTCTTGTAACCGGTACAGTCATATCTTTTCTTCCTGAATTCATTATTCCATGAATTCCTCAAAGTGAGGCTCATCAAAATGAAAAATCGAATACTACTAAAAAAAAATTCAAACGATGAAATTAACGAGTTTGTGGCTCTCGAATATTCAACTGATCAATTAATTTATTATAACGTACTCGATTTTTCTTTGACAAATAAGTCAGCAACCGTTGACGTTTTCCCAGAATTTTTCGTAGACCCCTTTCCGATAAAAAATCTTTTTTGTGCAATTCTAAATGGGAAGTAAGTCTCTGTATCTTATTGGTGAAACTGAATACTTGAAATTCAACAGAACCCTTATTTTCTTCTTGTGGAATAATAGGAGTGAATGAATTTTTGATCATAAATAACAAAATTTTTCTATCTTTTTTCTTTCTTTTTCATGGATGATTTTTCCGATCAGGAAAAATCAAAAAATCAGAATTATGCCAGTTATTTGAATCTAGTACACACAAAAATTTGGATTGATTCATATACTACTTTTTTATTCTATCCAAATCAAATGAAGGATTTGATTATGTGACAAATCAAATTTTCCGGATAAATTTTATCACCTTTGGTCCCGAAAGGTAGATATTTGGATTTCTCGATATTTTATTTGAGAAAATAGAACCCCGGATCCAGTAAGAAATCAATTCGCAACGATAGCTCGGAGGGAGCTCATTAATTTGCGAATCCCCCTCTTCTTCCCACTCGGATTCCGAAAATGGGAGTGAATACGATGGGTCCAACTCCTCTGATGGATCGTCGATTGACGGTTTGAAATACTTAACACCCTTGTTTATTTCTTCTAGTAAATTGAGAACACCTATTAAGAGTTTTAGTTTCTTCATGGTATTATATGAACCGCTCAATCTGGTGAAGAAGAGGACTAAAATGATTTCTTAAAAAAACTCTTCCAACTCTTGATACAAGATAAAGTCCTTGTCAGCGGAATCATAGGACTCATCAGAATCATAGTCCTTATCATCTGATTCCTCCTTTTCTGATTCTGAATCAGAATCAATATCCTTTTCCTCCTTTTCTGATTCTGAATCAGAATCAATATCCTTTTGATCAATATCCTTTTCTGATTCTGAATCAGAATGAACATCCTCTTTTTCATTAAACGAGTCTGATTCCAGTGACTCTTTAAAATCAAAAGGATCTTGACCATTAATAGGTCCGTGGCCGTTAATAGGTCTTTCCCACAAAGACAGGACTTATTTATTTTTTGTTAGCATTAGTGATAAATCTGTAACTGTAAAAGTTGTACAATTCTATGTGATTAAGCATTGTGATATCCTCATATTTCCATTCCAAATAATTTTGAAGCTTAGTAGCTTTTTATCGAAAAAAATACCTTTAGTTGATCATTATTTATCGACGATCCCTATCTATAGATCAATCTAGTGGAATTTCTATTCTGTTTGATAAATCACATGAGATTTTAGTGAACTCCATCTATGTCCATATATGGATTTTCGACATAAAAATAAGACAAATAAGGAAACCTGAAAATTAACTACTAATAATTTTCAAGAATAATCCCCTTTATTTTTATTAAGGGGATTCATTTCACTCTTTTTAGTAACAGTGAGAAAAAAAATTGGATCAATATTATGCTTATGTTGGCCAATAAGAAAATTATTAACAAAAATTTTCTTAATAATTAAGAATATTAAGAATTCAGAAATCTTAGAATTCTTTGTTTGGTTTCAGGACCATGACCAAAACTTTTCTATTCAGTTTTAGGACCTGGAGTTTTTGGTTCAGAAATCTTAGAATTATTTCTTGGGCTTGAAGAACATTTCGTCCCCAAGAACCTTTTCTAGAAAAGAAAAAAAAGACTGAGCTGGTACATTTTTTCCTTTCTGCAATGGTGGTATATTTTGTCCTTTGACCAATCTTCTTATTTTTTCTTTTATTTCACCTTTTAGATATACCAAATACGAATAGTTTGGAATAGTCCTATGTGATGTTTTTCTTATAAGAGATCTCTCTTGATCAGAAATAGATTCAAAGAAATTCTCATCACATTTTTCTAGAATATAATACATAAACGCAATAACGCCATCATAAGGTAATGTGTCAGGTTCATAGGTAGAACGTCTTGCCTCATGAATCTCTTGGTAGAGATGCTGAAGTTCTGAATTATTCAAATCAGTAAATTCCTGCTTTTTATTTCCAATCGAACTAGGTTTTTTGCTTTATTCGCATCTAGTTCGAGTTCTTGGATAGTTCGCATTCTGCACCTCCGGTCTGAGTTTCTAAAAACTATCATGTTATCGGGATATAATCCCTTAAAATTGAAAATACATACCAGTAAGAATGAATAAGATTTTTCAAATTCTGTAGCATAGCTATGATGAAATCAAAAGTCTGCAACAGAGTTTCCAAAAAAAAAAGGGCTATAACTCAAATATTCGAAAAAAGAAAGAAAAAAATTCAAAGATTGGATACCCCTTTACAATACAAAAAAAAGGTATATTTGTATCTATTTATAAAGAAATTAAGGAAAAAAGTCTTTAAGAATTCTGCGAATTTCTTTATTCCTATATTGGTATAGGAAATAGACTATTTTCGAATTCTATCTAGATTGTGGATACATATGTATCCTTAACATACTGAAACGACTTCCATTATTCGTATCAAACCAATAGATTTGTCATATAAGTCTTAATTTCATATCTCCGAATAGAAAAAGAAGTAAAAATATCTTCATATATCAGACGTTCACTAATTAGTACTGCATCTTCAGAATTATAACCCTCCCATGGCATATAAGCTACTAATATGTTTTTTCCTAAAGCGAGTTCCCCATCAACTGTAGCGGCACCGTCCGCCAAAATTTGACCTTTTTTAACGCATTTACCTCCCTGAACCCGGGGTTTTTGATGGATCAAAGTTTTTTTGTTGGAACCTTGATACTTAACTAAAGGAATACTTTCAGTATTCCCATTCCTTGAAAAAAGGATCTTTTGACTATCAGTATAAAGGACCTTTCCCTGATGCTCAGCTATAAGTGAAAACCCCGAATCTACAGCCGTTTGGCCTTCTAGTTTCAACGAAAAAATGCATATCTTTGATTTACTTGAATAAGGAAAGGTGAAAATCCATGATTTCTTGTCTTCATTCCTTTTTCTTCTATTTGATACATAGATTGGAAGGCTTTTTTGATAGAGTAAGACAGAATGGATTCAAAAAAAAAAGATGTTTGACATATATATTCGAGAGAGTCATATATTGATTATATGCAAATATCATCTTGCATATATATTCTAGTATAATAGAAAAATATTGATGATATGAGAATACTATCTTCCATATATGAAATGAGACATGGAAGGGGGACACTACGACGAAGTTCCGGGAGTTACGAAGGAAGCTTGGGACTTATATTGTTTATGGGTTGAGAACAAAAGTTGAACTCTAAGAGGTAGAATCTGCCGTTGTTCCTCAGTAGCTCAGTGGTAGAGCGGTCGGCTG